AGATTAAAAACTAAATCCATTTTATAATAATAATATATCATTTATATATATTATTATTATAGAATGGATTTAAAATGAAAATTTTTTATTAAGTAAATCAATTGTGAAATGCTTCTGGTAGGGTGTCCAATATCTGTTTTACATCTTCTATGCGAAAATATTCAATTCTCATGAGGTCTTCTTGACTATTACTATTACTCAAAAGGTCCAATAATGTATGTATATTGGATCTTTTGAGACAATTATAGGTCCTGGAAGGCAATTCTAACTGGTCAATAAAAATAAATTTCAATGGAATTATTTTTTTGTTTTTCTTTAAATTAGTTAATCTATCTTGAAAGGTAAAAGGGGATAGAGTAAACCTGTTTTTATTTTCCGTGAAATTAATGCCCTCTTCCTCCGCATGTAGAAAAGGAATAAATAAATCAATCAAATTACGAGAAGCTTCATAAAGTGCTTCCTTAGGAGTTAAACTCCCGTTTGTCCATATTTCTAGAAAAAGTATCTCTTGTTTTTCATTTCCATCCCCATAAGAATGAATACTATGATTTGCATTTCGAATAGGCATTAATATGGCATCTATAGGGTAACTTCCATCTTGAGAGTTATTTGTGGGTTTCATACGATATCCGCGATCCCTATTGATTTGTAATTCAATACACAAATCAATTGGTTCCGTCAGGTTAGCTATATGCTGTGTCGTGTCCACTATTTCCACAGAAGGTGGTGAGATGATATCTTGAGCAGTTACGTGTCTAGGACCTCTGACGCAAATAGATGCGTCTCTAACTCCATATAGAGTACTTCTCAATACAATTTCTTTCAAATTTATTAATATTTCGTGGACTGATTCTTTAATACCTACTATTGTAGAATATTCATGTGGTACCTTCTCAGATTTTGCGCGTGTGATACATGTTCCTTCTATTTCTCCAAGTAAAGCCCTTCGCATGGCAATACCTATAGTATCGGCTTGACCTTTCATAAGCGGGGACAGAATGAAACGACCATAATAAAGACGCTTACTATCTATTTTTGATTCAACACACTTCCACTGTAATGTTCGAGTGGACCCTCCTACTCCCTCTCGAACCATACTAAATATTGTTATTTAATCAGATCATTGAATCATTTATTTCTCTTGAAATCCATTTAATTCTTATTTCTACACACGTCTTTTTTTAGGGGGTCGACATCCATTATGTGGCATAGGTGTTACATCGCGCACGAAACTTAATAGTAGACCACTTCTACGGATGGCTCGTAATGCTGCATCTCTTCCGAGACCGGGGCCTTTTATCATAACTTCTGCTCGTTGCATGCCCTGATCAACCACCGTACGAATAGCATTTATAGCTGCTGCTTGAGCAGCATAGGGTGTCCCTCGTTTTGTGCCTTTGAATCCAGAAGTACCCGCGGAGGCCCAAGAAACTACTCGTCCTCGTACATCTGTAACAGTTACAATGGTATTGTTGAAACTTGCTTGAACATGAATAACACCTTTTGGTATTCTACGTCCATTCTTGCGTGAACCAATACGCCCATTCTTACGCGAACCAATTCTTGGTATAGGTTTTGTCATATTTTATCATCTCATATAATATGAGTCAGAAATATACGGAAAGATACGGAGATATCCATTTCATGTTAAAACAGATTTTTTTACACGGGTCCTTCTTTTTCTTTTAGAAAATTCTTTATTTAGTTTAGAAAGATTACCCTTGTCTCTGTTTATGTCTCGGATTGGAACAAATCACTATAATCCGTCCACGCCTACGGATAAGTCGACATTTTTCACAAATTTTACGAACAGAAGCCCTTATTTTCATATTTCTCATTCCTTATCTTAATTCTGAATCTACTCCTTGAAAAAATAAGTTTCTTGATTTTTTTAACTTCAAATTGTATCCCTATGAAAGGAATGTTTAAAAAATCACCCAATAGTTCGAATTTGTGAATTCTATAAATTCTACGTCCCCTGGTTGAATCATAACCACTTATTTTAATTTTGACTCTATCTCATGGTAGTATCTATATAAAACTGTGCCGTATCCTCCCTGAAACATAACCTAAGAATTAGATCTTCAATTATCTAAAAGTAAAAGGACCCGGAACATACCGTTGGGAAGCGATTCAGTAATTAAACCTTTATGAATTAATTTTAGTCTTTTATTCGAGGTAAGCCTCTTGAAGTATCAACTAATGGAGAAAGGGTTATATAATTTATTTTTACTCTCTTTTCCCAAAAGGGAAGTTAGAGATAAAATTAAGATAACAGGAGGAAGGGGTGTAAGATCACCATATATAACACAAAATTTCTCCCCCGATTTTTTCTAGTCGAGCTTCTCGATCTGTCATTATACCTCGAGAAGTCGAAAGAATTACAATTCCCATTCCACCTAAAATCTTAGGAATTTGTTGATAGTTGGAATAGATTCGTAGACCGGGTCGGCTGATACGTTTTAAAATAGTTCTATATATTCCCTTTCGATTCCGTCTATGTCGTAGGGTTAAAACCAAGAAACATTTGTTACTTTCCTGATGTTTACGAACGTTTTCGATAAAACCCTCTCGTAGAAGTATTTTTACAATGTTTTCGGTAATATTAGTAGATGCTATTCGAACCGTTCTTTTTTTATCCATGTCAGCATTTCTTATAGAAGTTATTATATCGGCAATAGTATCCTTACCCATGGCGAACTATAATTATTGGTACCCCCTAATTTTTATATAATCAACATGTTTATTTATATTAATTAAATTAATTAAAAGTATATGCGTGATACACAATCCACTAATTGACTTGACCCATTCCAAATACCCCGCTATATCATTAGTTTATTTAATATACTACTAGTATTTATAATACCTCGGGAGCTAATGAAACTATTTTAGTAAAATTCAACTGTCTCAATTCCCGAGCGATCGCACCAAAAACTCGAGTTCCTTTTGGATTTCCTTCTTGATCAATAACAACTGCGGCATTGTCATCATATCGTATTATCATGCCGTTGTAACGTTTGAGTTCTTTACATGTACGCACAATTACAGCCCTAATAACTTCTGATCTTTCTAGAGGCATATTTGGTACTGCTTCTTTGATTACGGCAACAACAACGTCACCAATATGAGCATATCGTTGGTTACCAGCTCCTAGGACTCGAATACACATCAATTTTCGAGCTCCACTATTATCCGCTACATTCAAAAGGGTCTGAGGTTGAATCATATCATTTTTATTTTAATCTGTTATTTTGCTGCAAAGGATAAAAAATAAATAAAAAGAAATATTGTCTGTCTATAAAAAAATAAACTTCTATTTTTCATCATCACCTTATCTTTTAATTTCTGCATCCCTATCCCTCAATAACGAATTGAGTTCGTATAGGCATCTTGCACGCAGCTATTTTAATAGCTGCTCTGGCTATAGTTTCTGATACTCCGCCCATTTCATAAAGTATTCGACCCGGTTTAACAACGGATACCCAATATTCGGGGGCCCCCTTCCCCGAACCCATACGTGTTTCTGCGGGTCTTACTGTAACAGGTTTGTCGGGAAATATACGTACCCATATTTTTCCGCCACGACGCGCATATCGTGTCATTGCTCTTCGTCCTGCTTCCATCTGTCTAGCCGTGATCCAAGCGGGTTCAAGTGCTTGAAGAGCGTATCCGCCGAAACAAATACGATTGCCTCGACAAGATATTCCTTTCATTCTTCCTCTATGTTGTTTACGAAATTTTGTTCTTTTGGGGTTATAGTTGATGGTTCTTTCTTAATTAAATTCCATCTCTACTGCAGAACCGGACATGAGAGTTTCTTTTCATCCGGCTCCTCGCGAATGAAATGATTCATTAATATTACTACGGATACACATATATTTAATATTAATACAATGATACACAATACACTTAGTAATGTAATGGAATTTATTATGTTATTTTGTTTTGTTATATTATTTTATTTTGTTATTCTAGGATAGTTTAGTATTGTTATGTTATATAGTTAAGAGTAAGCTTTATATACCAGATCAACATTATTTATTTTGTATCGAATCGTGCTAAAACAAAATGTAGATCAATAACTAAAAACTAAGGGTTTCGCGGGCGAATATTGACTCTTTCGTGCTACATTCGTAGGGTCAAGACCTTGTTACTTTTAGAATAAATCAATTTGTTCTTGGTTCGTTCCGCCATCCCACCCAATGAATCATTAGGATTCGTTTGTTTTCATGAAATCCTATGCAATCATGGGTTCTGTCGTTCCCATAGCCTCTTCGTTAATGGTTAGGCCCGAACTCCGCAATGGAACCCCAACAAAATTCGTTCCTGAGTTAATTTTCTTAGTTTATATTAACCCGAGGCTCGTTATCTTTAATTATTGATATTATATTCAGTATTGATGCTTTATCACATTGCCTTTTGTGAGATAATTCATAAACCATACATATTGGAATCATATATCATTGATACTTTGTGTTCTTTCTTTCTATCATCCTTCCATTTATCCACATCCCTTTATTTTTGTTTCGCAACTTATAATAAGATTTAAAATTTTTATGAAAAAATTTCAGTTGCTACAACTATATGATCGATCTAATCATATAGTGACTGTTTCTTGGAATCTCGACAATATGAAACGAAGCCATAAGTTGGTTATTAGTTTATATAGTTAGTAAGCTCATAGTGAGGGTCGGTCAAATTTTTTGAATTCCAACTATACTATAAACTAACAAAAAAACTAACGAGTCACACACTAAGCATAGCAATTCTCTTAAATGATCAATCTAATTTTTATTCAACCTTATAGAATTTGAATTGCTCAGTTTTGTTTGATTTAATGGAATAAAAAATAAAATTTGTCATTTTTTTCTTTTTTTTTGTTCTATCACTGGACAGAACGGCAAGACAAATAAAGGTCCATTATTTCTCATCTACAAATATCCAAATTTTTATGCCTAATACTCCATAGATAGTTCGAGTTGTATAGGAACAATGATCAATTTTAGCACGAATTGTTTGTAGAGGAACCCTACCCTCTCTGATCCATTCGACGCGCGCAATTTCTTTTCCGTCGATACGCCCGGCAATTTGTACTTGAATTCCTTTTGTATCCGTTTGTTCAGTTAATTCAATAGCTTTTTTCATTGCTTTTCGAAATGAAACTCTATTTTTTAATTGTAAAGCTATATATTCCGCAAGAATATTGGGTTGTCCATAAGGTTTTTCAACTCTTGTTATAGCAATGTTGAGTCTACGGTTCACAGAATGAAACTCCTTTTGTACATTCATCTGTAATTCTTCGATTCCTCGTGTTCGGCCCTCTATTAATAAATTAGAGAATCCAATATGGATTATGACTTGGATCAAATCGATTCTTTTTTTTATTTGTATACGTGCTATTCCTTCGAAACCTGAGGACGTTCTCTTATTTTTTTGTACATAATCCTTGATACAATTCCGTATTTTTTCATCTTCCTGTATACCCGCGGAATAATTTTGTGGTTGTGCGAACCAAAAGGAATGATGACTTTGGGTTGTACCAAGTCTGAAACCAAGTGGATTTATTTTTTGTCCCATATTTTTCTATTAGATTATCTTTCCATATATATTTTTCGAAAGATGAATCGAAAGTTAAGATTCATCTTTAAATAATTTAGTTTTATCCCTCAATATAATTGTTATATGACAAGTGGGTCTTTTTATCGGATAACTACGTCCTCGAGCCCGGGGTCTTAATTTTTTCACAATAGTACCTGCGTTAACTTCAGCTTTACTAATAAATAAATAAGCTTTGTTTAAGCCCATGTTATTACTAGCATTTGCTGCCGCGGAAAAAACTAATTTCAAAATGGGATAAGATGCTCGATAAGGCATAAGTTCTAGTATCATAAGTGCTTCTTCATAGGAGCGTCCACGAATCTGATCAATTACTCTTCGTGCTTTGAAAACCGACATACATATATGTTTATGTTGAGCTAAAGCTTTAATTTCTGTACTCCAACGCGAGTTCTTTCTATTTATCATAAGGTTATCCCCACTAAATGAATAAAAACTGCCTCATTTTAATAAAAAAAAATGAAAAAATTAACGACGAGATTTATTATCGGTTTTTGCATGTCTTGCGAAAGTTAGAGTAGGCACGAATTCTCCCAATTTATGACCCACCATACGATCTGTTATATAAATAGGTAAATGCCCCTTTCCATTATGAATAGCAATTGTATGGCCAATCATTGTGGGTATAATGGTAGATGCCCTAGACCAAGTTACTATTATTTCTTTCTCCTCCCTTATGTTTAGTTTTTCAATTTTTGCCGATAAATGATTAGCTACAAAAGGATTTTTTTTTATTGAACGTGTCACAGGGGATTACTCCTTTATTACATTACATTTTTAAAATTGGCATTCTATGCCCAATATATCGATCTAAGTATGAAGGTAAGAATAAATACAATAATGATGAATGGAAAAAGAAAAAAGCTAAAATCCTTTAGCTAGATAAGGGGCGGATGTAGCCAAGTGGATCAAGGCAGTGGATTGTGAATCCACCACGCGCGGGTTCAATTCCCGTCGTTCGCCCATCACATTATTTCAAATTCTAAAAATTAAGTTTTCTATATTCTTATTTATTTACGGCGACGAAGAATAAAACTATCACTATATTTTTTCCTTTTCCTACTTCTTCTTCCAAGCGCAGGATAACCCCAAGGAGTTGTGGGTTTTTTTCTACCAATCGGAGCTCTCCCTTCACCGCCCCCATGGGGATGGTCTACAGGGTTCATAACTACTCCTCTTACTACAGGACGCTTACCTAGCCAACGCTTAGATCCGGCTCTACCCAAACTTTTTTGGTTCACCCCAACATTACCCACTTGTCCGACTGTTGCTAAGCAGTTTTTGGATATCAAACGGACCTCCCCAGATGGTAATCTTAATGTGGCCGATTTACCCTCTTTTGCAATCAGTTTCGCTACAGCACCTGCCGCTCTAGCTAATTGTCCACCCTTTCCAAGTGTGATTTCTATGTTATGTATGGCCGTGCCTAAGGGCATATCGGTTGAAGTAGATTCTTCTTTTTTATCAATAAAAACCCCTTCCCAAACTGTACAAGCTTCTTCCAAAGCATACGGCTTTCTAGATGTATATGATGATATCTAGACAGATGGATCTTATATGAATCGTATGATGAAGTATCACATGAGTGGATATATAGGAATCCAAATCTGCCGAATCACTCATGTTATGATCTTCTACATCCTAGGTCTCCCCGTTCCGTCATCTGGCTTATGTTCTTCATGTAGCATTCAGACCGAATGACTCTATGAAATTACGTCAATACTTCCATTTCACATATTACGGGTAACGTAGGAGACATCTCTATTTTTCCCCGGGGGATCTTTATAATTACCACTGCTTAGCTTTTAATTCGCCTCTGACCATCAAATTAAATGTGAATAACCCGGCCTCCTCTCTTTGAAACAAGGGGCGCTCTCCGGTTCTGTGCGTGCTTCAAACAATTTTTTTTTGTCTTCTCCATATTACCATATCTCTAGAGTCAATAATTTTCTATGAGGAACTACTGAACTCAATCACTTGCTGCCGTTACTCAACAGTTTTCTGCTGAGGTTTCTCCCGTAGAGGTACTCAAATTGGATCAGTGATCGATTTCTAGGTTTCGTCGTAAACCTAATTGGTTACTTCCAATTACGTAAATCAATAGTTCAAACCGCACTCAAAGGTAGGGCATTTCCCATTGATATAGGAACTTCTGTACCAGAAACAATGGTATCTCCAATTATAGCCCCTCTGGGATGTAAAATATATCTCTTCTCACCATCCCCATAGTGTATGAGACAAATGTGTGCATTTCGATTAGGGTCGTATTCTATGGTTACGATTCTACCAGATATGTCTTTATCATTCCGTCGAAAATCTATTTTACGGTATAGACGCTTATGACCTCCCCCTCTATGCCCTGCGGTAATGATTCCTCTGGCATTACGACCTTTACTACAACGACGCTGTCCATGGATCAAATTATTTCGTGGATTGGATTTTACTTGACTGTCTATGGCTCCATTGCGTGTGCTCGGGGTAGAAGTTTTGTATAAATGTATCGCCGTGTTATTAAGTATTTTGCTTTAAGTTCTTTTCTCTATAAGAGGTGGAATAGAATAACCTGGTTGAAGCGTAATGATCATACGTTTGTAATGCATTGTATGTCCCATAATAGGTCCCATTCTTCTACCCTTTCCCGGGACTCGATGACTATTTATAGCTATTACCTTGACGCCAAAGAAGAGTTCGACCCAATGCTTTATTTCTGTCCTAGTTGATCCTGATTCGACATTAGAAGTATATTGATTGTTCCCCAATAACCGAATACTTTTTTCTGTAAATACTGCATATTTGATTCCATCCATAAATCCATTTTCTTCCCTATGAGTTCCAGTATCAATAAGAATTCTAGTTCTTACTGTTCATATGTTATGGTATGAATATACCATACCAATTCGGTATGTATGGATGATGAGATTTCATTGATACAGAGCCAATTCTAATAGACTTATTGAACGTTCCCATTGGCGTGCATCCAGCAGGAATTGAACCTACGAATTTGCCAATTATGAGTTGGGCGCTTTAACCATTCAGCCATGGATGCTTAACAGGGATCATCGTACATCGTAAATAACCAAATTCCAATTGAAATGAAATCTTTAGGAGGAATCAATGAGAGGACATCAATTCAAATCCTGGATCTTCGAATTGAGAGAGATATTGAGAGAGATCAAGAATTCTCACTATTTCTTAGATTCATGGACCAAATTCGATTCAGTGGGATCTTTCACTCACATTCTTTTCCACCAAGAACGTTTTATGAAACTCTTTGACCCCCGAATTTGGAGTATCCTACTTTCACGTGATTCACAGGGTTCAAGAAGCAATCGATATTTCACGATCAAAGGTATAATACTGCTTGTAGTAGCGGTCCTTATATCTCGTATTAACAATCGAAAGATTGTCGAAAGAAAAAATCTCTATTTGATGGGGCTTCTTCCTATACCTATGAATTCCATTGGACCCAGAAATGAGACATTGGAAGAATCTTTTTGGTCTTGCAATATCAATAGGTTGATTGTTTCGCCCCTGTATCTTCCAAAAGGGAAAAATATTTCTGAGAGTTGTTTCATGGATTCGCAAGAGAGTACTTGGGTTCTCCCAATAAATAAAAAGTGTATCATGCCTGAATCTAACCGGGGTTCGCGGTGGTGGAGGAACCGGATCGGAAAAAAGAGGGATTCTAGTTGTAAGGTATCTAATAAAACCGTAGTTGGAATTGAGATCTCATTCAAAGAGAAAGATAGCAAATATCTGGAGTTTCTTTTTTTATCCTATACGGATGATATGATCCGCAAGGACCATGATTGGGAATTGTTTGATCGTCTTTCTCCGAGGAAGAAGCGAAACATACTCAACTTGAATTCGGGACAGCTATTCGAAGTCTTAGGGAAAGACTTGATTTGTTATCTCATGTCTGCTTTTCGTGAAAAAAGACCAATTGAAGGGGGGGGGTTCTTCAAACAACAAGGAGCTGAGGCAACTATTCAATCAAATTATATTGAGCATGTTTCCCATCTCTTCTCGAGAAACAAGTGGGATATTTCTTTGCAAAATTGTGCTCAATTTCATATGTGGCAATTCCACCAAGATCTCTTCGTTAGTTGGGGAAAGAATCAGCACGAATCGGATTTTTTGAGGAACGTATCGAGAGAGAATTTGATTTGGTTAGACAATGTGTGGTTGGTAAACAAGGATCGGTTTTTTAGCAAGGTACGGAATGCATTGTCAAATATTCAAAAAGAAAGATCGATTCTTTGGGATCCTTCCTTTCTTCAAACGGAAGGAACAGAGATAGAATCAGATCGATTCCCGAAATGCCTTTTTGGATCTTCCTCAATGTCCCGGCTATTCGCGGAACGTGAGAAGCAGATGAATA